AAAGAGATCAAATTCGAGTTCGAACCGGTGGATAAGATAGATAAACAGAAATAGATAAACAGATAAGAACTAGGTTCGCATAATTCAGTAATTTCTGTTTGTTCTCCTAATTGATTGATTGCAATTAAACTCGGCCCAATCCTTTTCCTAAAAAAAAGGATTGGGCCGAATAAAGAACGACCATCCTATACATTGTTGGATCCATAGGATTAATTATAGATCCTTGGGATTGGTGGATCATTTTCTATCCCGCAGTTTCAGGCTATAGATCAAGCCAAGGGGGGCTCCTCTCTACCTACCCTGTATATTGTCTTTTTCATTTCATGTTGCAATAGAAACTTATTATTTGATTATATGATACGAGATTATACGAGAATGAATTCTTCATTTTATTTATAGGTTTATAGTATAGGAAGAAACAACTATTTATCTTTTTATCTTTTCGATGAGAATTTTTTTGTACATGACATGAGAGAAACCTCTTTTTATATTTCTAATTGAGGATTCTAGATTCTATCATAATATATATATCAATATATATATTGATAGCGATACCCTGAATTCCCCCCAAAAAGAATCATTTCTTTCAATACTCACCCGTTGTTAGTTAACAATTCCAATGATTGGATCATATGCTTAATTCTGATAGGAAATAAAATAGTAAAATGATTATTCATCGAATGACTATTCATCTATTATATTTTCATCAAATAGGGAGCAAGAAGACTCTATGAAAAAGTGGTGGTTCAATTCGATGTTGTCTAAGGAGAAGTTAGAACATAAGTGTGGGCTAAGTAAATCAATGGATAGTCTTAATGCTGTTGGACATACCGGTGGAAGTGAAGAGCCCATTCTAAATGATACGGAGAATAACATTCCTAGTTGGAGTGATAGTGGTAGTTATAGTTTCAGAAATGTTGATTATTTATTTGATATCAGGGATATTTGGAGTTTTATCTCTGATAACACTTTTTTAGTTAGGGATGGTAATGGTGACAGTTATTCTGTATATTTTGATATTGAAAATCAGATTTTTGAGATTGACAATAATAGTTTTTTTCTGAGTGAACTAGAAATTTTTTTTTCCAATTATTTGAATAGTAGGTCTAAGAGTAACAATCACGACTATTATCATTATATGTATGATACTCAATCTAGTTGGAATAATCACATTAATAGTTGCATTGATAGTTATCTTCGTTTTGAAGTCAGTATTCATAGTGACACTTTCAGCGGTACCGACAATTACAGTGACAGTTACATTTCTAGTTTCATTTGTACTGAAGGCGTAAGCGGTAGTCAAAGCAGGAATTCTAGTATAAGAACTGGTGGTAACAACCGCGATTTCAATATAAGAGGAAAATCTAATGATTTTGATATAAATAAAAAATACAGAAATTTGTGGGTTCAATGCGAAAATTGTTATGGATTAAATTATAAAAAATTTTTTAGGTCAAAACTGAATATTTGTGAACAGTGTGGATATCATTTGAAAATGAGTAGTTCAGATAGAATCGAACTTTTGATTGATCCGGGCACTTGGGATCCCATGGATGAAGATATGGTCTCTATGGACCCCATTGAATTTCATTCAGAGGAGGAACCTTATAGAGATCGTATCGATTCTTATCAAAGAAGGACAGGTTTAACTGAAGCTGTTCAAACAGGCATAGGTCAACTAAATGGTATTCCCATAGCAGTTGGGGTTATGGATTTTCAGTTCATGGGGGGTAGTATGGGATCCGTAGTAGGCGAGAAAATCACCCGTTTGATCGAGTATGCTACTAATCGATCTCTACCTGTCATTATTGTGTGTGCTTCTGGGGGAGCACGTATGCAAGAAGGAAGTTTGAGCTTGATGCAAATGGCTAAAATATCTTCTGCTTCATATAATTATCAATCAAATAAAAAGTTATTCTATGTATCAATCCTTACATCTCCTACAACTGGTGGAGTAACTGCCAGTTTTGGTATGTTAGGAGATGTTATTATTGCTGAACCCAACGCCCACATTGCTTTTGCGGGTAAAAGAGTAATTGAACAAACATTGAATAAAACAGTACCCGACGGTTCACAAGCGGCTGAGTATTCATTCCATAAGGGCTTATTTGACCCAATCGTACCGCGTAATCTTTTAAAAGGTGTTCTGAGTGAGTTATTTCAGCTGCACGGTTTCTTTCCTTTGAATAAAAACGCAAAAAAAATATCGAAATAAAATGAAAATATAGAATAGAAGTGATTTCTATGTCTACCAAGAACTCCCATTTTTTACTTTTTTACTAGGAATCTTTGTTTGTTGGATTGAATTAGTTTAGTTAGAGTCGCGAACTTATAAAAAACTTGTTAATTTTAATAAAAAACCTTTTCTTTTATTATATTAGAAAGATAGAAAGAATAAAAGAAAAGGATGGGGGAATAAGAAAATTTCTTAAACTTAAAGCGGATTATCATATATATTTGTCTAAAAAGATGAATAGGTACACTTCATTTAGTTCTCATTCCTTGCACTTATTAACTACTTAAATATTAATATTATTTAGAATAGTTTCTATATAATAGAGATACTTATCATAAGATATCTTTATAATAGGTACAAATATTAAATCGAGGTACCCATTCTATGACAGATCTTAACTTACCCTCTATTTTTGTCCCTTTAGTGGGCCTAGTATTTCCTGCGATTGCAATGGCTTCTTTATTTCTTCATGTCCAAAAAAATAAGATTGTCTAGATCCGATGGGACCAAATTTCATCAATTTATTTCAACACTGAATCATAATACAGATATTTGTTTAGTGTAATATGGGACAATATGTGGCTTTTTCCGAACACAAACGAAAGAACTGTTATGCATGCGGATACATGATATCCGCATAAATGTATGTATATGATATGCGGGTATATCTGGTTAAAAATGATTGGCGAATATTTTTATATATTTTTATAATAGAAAGTATATGTATCTAACCAATTATTCCTAATGGTTCATATCAGACTAGTGCTAGTTGATGAAAGTTACTTCGGCATCATGAAAAGTAAAGTAAAATTTTTTCTCAATTCCAATCGAATGCAACTGGATCTAGTATAGTATGAACTGGCGATCAGAACATATATGGATAGAACTTATAACAGGGTCTCGAAAAGCAAGTAATTTTTGCTGGGCCTGTATCCTTTTTTTAGGTTCATTAGGATTCTTAGTGGTTGGAACTTCTAGTTATCTTGGTAGGAATCTGATACCTGGATTTCCATCTCAGCAAATCATTTTTTTTCCACAAGGAATCGTGATGTCTTTCTATGGGATCGCGGGTCTATTCATTAGTTCATATTTGTGGTGCACAATTTCATGGAATGTAGGTAGTGGTTATGACCGATTCGATAGAAAAGAAGGAATAATGTGTATTTTTCGTTGGGGATTCCCTGGAATAAATCGTCGCATCTTCCTTCGCTTCTTTATGAAAGATATCCAATCAATCCGAATGGAAGTTAAAGAGGGTCTTTTTCCTCGTCGTATTCTTTATATGGAAATCAGAGGCCAAGGAAACATTCCCTTGACTCGTACTGATGAGAATTTGACTCCGCGAGAAATTGAGCAAAAAGCTGCTGAATTGGCCTATTTCTTGCGCGTACCAATTGAAGTATTTTGAAATGAACCGAACGAAGAATGAATGTTTTCTCCACATAATAAAAGGAGCTTGCTAATTTCCTTTTTTTTAATACAATTGAAGTTTCTTCAAACTGTTCATTCGAGAAAAACATGTTAGATTCCATTTCCTCGTTCCGTTGACGCAACAACCCGCTAGAATAAAACAAAAGCTGGGGAACATATATGGAACAACTACAACTATTCCAACTATAATATAATAAATATAATAAATTATAATAAGAATACATTTTTTCTATACCAAAACCTTTTTGTATGCGTATTTGTATGCGTATAGGGCCCAACTCAATTCTTTTATACTAGTAAAAAGTTCTAATAAGTCTAATTAAGTATGAATTCATCAAATATCCGAATATGTATTTCGTAATACAGAATTAATCCTTTTAGGTTAAGCCTCAGATTTTGAACTGATACCGTATTCCTGTGCTGTGGTTAGACGGTGCAACATTTCGAAATAATTAATGGAATTGATCCGGGAGGGTTTTTCGAGTATTTATTGAAAGGAATAAATGAAGATGAAATTCGTTCGAATTTTCCCAATTGAGATACCCGGAAATCCAATTTACTTAATTTATTACTTAATTTATAATTTATTTACTTTTTATATATTAGAAATCTATTTCTCTATCTATTTATTTCTCATTTTTTTTCATCCGAAAAAGGACCCTTATTTTATTTCTATATTCCTTAATTCCTTCTGGATCTAAGGAGTCAATTATTATACAAAAATGGGAATAGATCCATGGGTTCCATACCTTGTTATAGAACTTGTGCTTTAGAGAAACATCAGATCAGATAGAGTTGACAAATGAAGCAGTTCATTAACAATTCACAGATAAAAAAAATGAAAAAAAAGAAAGCATTGATTTCCCTCCCATATCTTGCATCTATAGTATTTTTGCCCTGGTGGGTCTCTCTCTCATTTCAAAAAAGTCTCGAACCTTGGATTATTAATTGGTGGAATACTAGGCAATCCGAAACTTTTTTGAATGATATTCAAGAGAAAAATGTTCTAGAAAAATTCCTAGAATTAGAAGAACTATTCTTGTTGGATGAAATGATAAAAGAATACCCAGAGACACATATACAAAATATACAAAAGCTTCGTATAGGAATACACAAGGAAACGATACAATTGGTCAAAACACACAATGAATATCATTTCCATATCATTTTGTATTTTTCGACAAATATAATATGTTTCGCTATTTTAAGCGGTTATTTTATTCTGGGTAATGAAGAACTTGTCATTCTTAATTCTTGGGTTCAGGAATTCTTCTATAACTTAAATGACACAATAAAAGCTTTTTCGATTCTTTTAGTTACTGATTTATGGATTGGATTTCACTCGACCCATGGTTGGGAACTAATGATTGGTTCGATCTACAATGATTTTGGATTGGCTCATAACGACCAAATTATATCTGGTCTTGTTTCCACTTTTCCAGTTATTCTAGATACAATTGTGAAATATTGGATCTTCCGTTTTTTAAATCGCGTATCTCCTTCGCTTGTAGTTATTTATCATTCAATGAATGAATGAAGAACTTATTTGATCTCCTGATATCAATCCAAATTTTTCTTCGTGCATAAAGAAAGCATTTTCCATTTGACTTATTCTTTCTTTATACTTCTACCTCTTCAAGGTATTTGTCCTATTTCAATAGAATTATTTCAGTACAATGGCAGACTCGTGGATAGGGAACTATACTAGCTACCTATCTAATTTATTGTATAAATTCCTGGATGAATGATTGGATCATGCAAAATAGAAATACTTTTTCTTTTTCTTGGGTAAAGGAACAGATCACTCGATCTATTTCTGTATCGATCATGATATATGTAATAACTCGAACATCTATTTCAAATGCGTATCCCATTTTTGCGCAGAAAGGTTATGAAAATCCACGAGAAGCAACTGGGCGAATTGTATGCGCCAATTGCCATTTAGCTAATAAGCCTGTGGATATTGAAGTTCCGCAAGCTGTACTTCCTGATACTGTATTTGAAGCAGTTGTTCGAATTCCTTATGATATGCAACTGAAACAAGTTCTTGCTAATGGTAAAAAGGGGGCTTTGAATGTAGGAGCTGTTCTTATTTTACCCGAGGGATTCGAATTAGCCCCCCCCGATCGTATTTCCCCCGAGGTGAAAGAAAAGATAGGAAATCTGTCTTTTCAAAGTTATCGTCCCAATAAAAGAAATATTCTTGTAATAGGTCCTGTTCCAGGTCAGAAATATAGTGAAATCGTCTTTCCCATTCTTTCCCCCGACCCTGCTACGAAGAAAGACGTTCACTTCTTAAAATATCCCATATATGTAGGTGGGAATAGGGGAAGGGGTCAGATTTATCCTGATGGGAGCAAGAGTAACAATACAGTCTATAATGCTACATCCGCGGGTATAGTAAGCAGAATAGTACGCAAAGAAAAAGGAGGATATGAAATAATCATCGTTGATGCATCGGATGGACACCAAGTGGTTGATATTATACCTCCAGGACCAGAACTTCTTGTTTCAGAGGGTGAATCCATCAAGCTTGATCAACCATTAACAAGCAATCCTAATGTAGGGGGATTTGGTCAGGGAGATGCCGAAATAGTGCTTCAAGATCCATTACGCGCCCAAGGCCTTTTGTTTTTCTTGGCATCCGTTATTTTGGCACAAATTTTTTTGGTTCTTAAAAAGAAACAGTTTGAAAAGGTTCAATTATACGAAATGAATTTCTAGATCCAGAGATTCCTTACCATCAAGTTGGTAAAAAACGCGGAATTCTTGTCGATCAATACAATTAAATATATATGATCAAAAAATTCTGTAAATCCCTTTGCTTGCTTTGTTTATACTATTTTTTCGGGATGTATGGAATTCTTTACTTGTATCCCATTCCTAGCACTAGACAATAGGCATACAAAAACAAAGAAAGAGGAGACAGGGCAAGGACGGGATAAATGAAAGGAAGGGTACTGGATTATAAGTCTTACTAATCTTCTATTCGACACAAGAAAAAGGACTTTGTACCCTTTCTTGTGTCGTCTTGTATCGAAATAATAATGATTTTTTTCTTGTTCGCCAAAGATTACTATTTCTTCGTTTCCGGGTCTATCGGAATTCCTTTGTTTAGATTCATAAGAAGTAGTAGACAAACAAAAAGGGTTAGGGGGGGTAATTCATCGAGCAAACGAAACTTTTTCTATTATTCAATTAACTTCAACGTAGAATAGCACTTTTTTATAAAAGAAAAAGAAAAATTATTCAAACAAAAAAATGGACTTTAACTCTTTTTATTGAGATTTTATTGAGAAGCGGATTAGATTTTATTTTTACGCATACCCCAATCCTTTTTCTTTCATCACCTTTTTTATTTTATCTTTTTTTTTATAGAGTAAGGTTCTATTAGTTTAGTATGGAAATGATTTGCAGGATGTCTCATCCGTTTAAATCCATATAATTATCCAGAAAATCGATTGATTCCTTCTTGTTGCTTCTCGTACGAGTTAATATTATATTATGGAGGAACGACAGAGCCTATAAATCAATCAATAGAAATAGATTCAATTCCGTTGTTCAAAAACATCATAAGAAACAAAGGAATAAAGTGGTTTGAAAGATCAGAGCAAAGGATCCATTTTGTCATTTCTACGAAAATTTTGATTATGTTGACTGGATAACTTTCCTATTTGTATGTTATGGAATAGATCAAAGTCTCATCTCGCTCTAAGAGTAAGCACTCAGCGGTACCTTACGCCTATAATAAAAGAAAGGCGTAAGGTACCGCTGAGTGCTTACTTTTTCATGTCTACAATCCAGTTCATCTGATTACTACAGAGATGAACCCA